ATAATGAAATTCTTTGATTGGTTCTTCGCAAAAGAATGATTTCATTTTATTTACCTAATGGACCAAGATTAATTCTAACAAATAAAAAAATTCGAAATAATAAAAACTTTTATTTTTTTATTCGAAACGCCCCGTGATCCTCAACCAATTTTGTGCTTCAATATAATTCTCGGGAGTAAGCGTTATCGCCTGTTTCCAATACTCAGCGGCTTGATCGAACCAAGCCTCCGCAATTTCAGAATCTCCCTGTTGAATGGCCTGTTCTCCCCGGTCGGAATAGGTGGGTCAATTCCTTTCCTTAGAACCGTACTTGAGAGTTTCCTACCTCATACGGCTCCGCAGCCAATTCTTTTGGTGTCCTTTTTTTACCTATCAAATCGAAGGGAAAAACGGAATGAGATTTCTTATGGATCTATCCCACTCTTCGGGGTAACCAAAAGAGGTTAATCGCATGAGTTTCAAACTTTCATTTTGATTAATAATCAGTTTTATCTTTTCTCCCACCTGCGGAAGAATAAAGCATACATAGGTATTTACTCCTATCGTTAGTATTTTCTGCAAGGTAACTATCTCGGTTTCATATAGAAATTTTTTCATATCTAAACTTATATAGAATCTTTGAAAAAGGCTTTCCATAGGTAAGAAAGAAAAGACTTACTATCTTTGGGATCTGATCCTACACCGCCGCTCAATACCTTAGTGGACCGACTCTATTACATAAGTTAATTCCCAACTTCTATCTATCTTATATATAGGCATAAGTAAGCAGTTCTTTTATTAATGTATTGGCCCAAAACCTCGTTACTAGATCTTTACGGTGCTTCCTCTCTATCAATTCCCGATTTTTTTTATCCATAGACATTAAAAAAGGGTATATAGGCATATCTTATTTCTTCATATTTTGACTTATATGAAGTTTCTTTCTTTACTACAGCTCATAAAAATCGTCGTTTTGGACGATGCAGATGTAGCGAGCTTTTTTTTAGTATTTACTAGCAGATTTGGTCTTCCTTTTTCTTTCTATAGTGGAGATAGTCGCACGTAATGACAGATCACCGCCATATTATTAAAAGCTTGGGGTAAGAATGGGTTTCGTTCTAGTGCCCTAAAATAATATTCTAAAGCTTTTGTATGTTCTCCATTACTTGTGTGGATAAGGCCTATATTGTAGAGTATATAACTTCGATCGTAGGGATCGATTTCTAGTCGCATAGCTTCATAATAATTCTGTAAAGCTTCCGCATAATTTCCTTCGGATTGAGCTGACATCCGTTACGGTCGTCATTCGATTCAAAGAATCTCCGTTCCAGAACCGTACGTGAAATTTGCATCTCATACGGCTCCTCCTTTAATATGCATAATGAGAATAAGAAACACATGGAATCAAAAAGGGGTGCAATATTTTCATTATGGACTGAGCGGGGCTAGCGTTTTTACAAAAAATATCTAGCCAACCTTCTTTCGAAAGAGCTTTTACTAACATCAAACGTCTTGATACTGAATAGAAAGGATAACTCCAGCAATTCCTTTGTCCGCAACGCCTCCTAATTTCCAGGAAATAGTCACTTCAACAGTCTTCGATGGTTATATGGATAACCAAAGTACGAACGAGATGGATATTTGTTGTCCCAACCATTTTTGTTAGTCCCAATCCAGATACGAGAGGGGAGTAGGTAGGTAATTTTTAACAAAGCTTTTGTGTTGTCGATTGCTGGGTGTAGTGCTTCTTCCCCTATGCCGCCTATTGATACTATATTACCAGGAAGTAGGATTGACCCGTAATACAGAACACAGAGGTGTAACCTTTCGCTCAATACTAAAATCGATAACTGAAGCATAGTATTTGAGGCTGCATCAATCGAGGATACACGACAGAAGGAATTGTTCTATTTCTAAACTTCACCTTCAACAAGCGTAGGTTTATTTCAATAATATAGAAGTTTATTTCAATAATATAGAATAAGAATATTTTTTCTTTCTATCTCAAATCGTATGCCTTTTTCGTAAAACTAGAAGCAGTAAAATTGAATTAAAAAAAAAAAAGAATCAAATCACACCATCTCTGTAATAAGTAAATGCCTCTTTTTCTCCTGAAGTTGTCGGAATTATTCGTAATAAGATATTGGCCACAATTGAAAAGGTCTTATCAATAAAATTTCCATTTATACGTGATCTAGGCATAGGTATCAATCCATTCTATAATTCTTCTCATTACCCTTTCTTTGGGGGAAAATGATCCCACAAACAAAGGATTTTTACAGTACGAAATAACATAAAAGCAGATTCATTTCCAAACAAAATAAATTTAATGAACCTTCTCCCACTACTTAATTTTTTTAATATTTAAAATTTTTTTTATTCCAATTATTCCAAATACTCAAATTGCTCCTTTTTCAAAAATCAATAACAAGAGTCAATAAGAAATAAAATAGTTGAATCCTGTTCGAATTCATACAAAACAAATGTAGTAGTATAGGAACTATTCCAATTTCATCGAAGCGGAAGAATCAAGGAATTTTTCGATTAGGTCAAAAATCATTTTGATTGAATTATGATCTAAAGAAGAGTAAAGGAAAAAGAATCGAATAATCATTCTATGATGGAAATCAATAGAATAACTGTTTATTTTTCCTGTGTCCATAGCGAGTATACACTATACAACCAAATAGAAACATCCCCGGGATGATTCATGAATTTGTAATAGATCGATGAGATAAAGGATTTGTTAGTGAGAACTTTAAAACTAGAAAGGAATTTTCGAATTTTTATGGAATTGTCGTCTAAATCGAAATAGAACCATGGGTGAAGAGTATCCATTAATCATACATGGTCTAAAAAACATAAACCCATCAATCAATCAGTGGATTCGTTCAAATTCATTGATTTAATCCGGTCTATTTGGGCTGGTCATCCCTATCGAAACAAAAATCGAAAGTATTCATATAAATATGAATTAATTATAGTAATGTCTCGCTATTTCTTCGGTTTATGAGTCATAATCATTGTGTAGGAGAGATGGCCGAGTGGTTTAAGGCGTAGCATTGGAACTGCTATGTAGGCTTTTGTTTACCGAGGGTTCGAATCCCTCTCTTTCCATACTTTCGCCTAATTCGCCAACATTCCTAACTGTAACAAATCAAACAACAAGAAATACCATTTAATTTAGTAGTAGAACATAACAGTTAGGTCCTTCTTTTATTTTGATTTTAATATATATTTGACTTTTCATTGCTGCGGTACGTAAAATACTGGTAAAGTAAAGTACGGGCAAGGAATGAAAATCTTTCCGCCGATCTATGATACATGAATAGGAAAAATCCAGGGAGGGGTGGGATATATGAGTCGGAGAAAATCCGGACCAAACCCCTGACTTTAAACCTTAAGTCAATTTACTTTGGCAAAAGAAGGGGGCAAAATTGTCCGAACTCTTTGCTTTGTATTTTATTTAGGGTTAAGTCTGACGGGAATAATATTCTACCACTAGCAATTCATTTATTTTTAAACCGACCCACTTACTATCTATTATTTGATTGACTAATCCTTTATATGGGAATGGGTGAAGGGTCAAATGTTTGGGCAATCCCTTACGGGGGGATGAATCAAGATAATTTTTAATTAGAGTTCTGGATTTTTGTTCATCCCTCGCCATAATAGTATCTTGGGGTTTGCAACGATAACTTGGTATATCTACTATACGACCATTAACTAAAATATGTCTATGGTTAACTAATTGGCGGGCTGCCGGAATAGTCGGAGCCATACCCAACCTAAAAAGGATGTTATCCAAACGCATTTCAAGTAATTGTAGTAAAACCTGACCTGTTGACCCTTTGGATTTTCTAGCGATACGCACGTATTTAAGTAATTGTCGTTCTGTAATACCATAATGAAAACGCAATTTTTGTTTTTCTTCTAGACGAATACGATATTGAGATCTTTTCCCGTAACGTGATCGGTTTCTAAGATGAGTTTCGTCTCTAGGCCTTTTATTAGTTAATCCAGGCAAAGCCCCTAGACGGCGTATTTTTTTGAAACGAGGCCCTCGGTAACGCGACATAAAGACTCCTTTCTTTTTTCTTTATTTATTTTCTTTTTTTATATTTCATTTTACAAAAGAAATCGAAATTAAAACTGAACTAAATGATAAATGAAGCGAAATCCCCTGAAGTATTGTATTACAATAAATAATAAATAATGAAATGAATTATTATTGTATAAATATCCTATACGCTTTTTATTATATATTTAATTTTGTATTTTTATTTTAAAATATGTAAGTAAAATAAAAGTAAAAGAGAGGGTTAAATCTCCGCACACCAAATCAGGAAAAAGACTCTTTCTTTTCCTTTTATTCATATGAATAAGAAAAGAAAGGGGACCTTATTGTTTGTTCTTTGATTTCAAAAAATTATTCATCATGTAAAATAAATCGAACAAAAAAAAAAAAAAAAAAAAAAATAGAGAAAAGCCGGCTATCGGAGTCGAACCGATGACCATCGCATTACAAATGCGATGCTCTAACCTCTGAGCTAAGCGGGCTCACAGAAATTCTACATACATAGGAATTCGATAAACTATACCTTAGTCTAGGCTTAGCTATTAAATATTATTAACTATTCATTTTTATTCTTTTATAATAAAAAAAAATTTTATTTCAAATCAAATAAATATTGAATTTCGTTTTTTTTATTTCTTTCATTTCTATATATTTTTTATTTTTGTCTAGAATAATTAAATTCTATTTAAATTCTATTTCGTTCTATTTAGAAATTATATGAAATTTTATTTCTATTTAGTTTAGTGAGTCTATGAATTTTCAAATTCATTTCAAATCAAAATTGAAAATAATTATATTATTAATATAAATGGATATTTATTTTCATTTTTGTTTTTTGTTATAGTATATAGGTCTGCCCTAAGAAAAAAACCTAAAAAAAGGAAGGAAAGGATAAGAATAAAAAAATTCATTAAAAAAAATTCGAATTATAAGAATTTAGAATCGATAAAGATGAAATCCAGATAGATCATAATAACATAATAAGATAGAAGATATTCTTTTGCTTTCATTCAGAGACTAAGATGAAAAACAAAGAATCGAACCCTTGAGTATTAAAAATTGCATGGGAAAATAAAAGGATAAGAAGATATATATGGTATATATCCATCCATATTGAATTGCAGCTACAGAAATGATAGAATCATTTCTAATTAGACCAAATCAAAAATAAAATATAGGCTTTCGATAGAGATGAAAGAAGTTAGACAAAAAAGAAAAAAGGAGGAAACACCTTTCGATCTAGTAATCGGTATAGTAATCCGTATCAAATCTAATGAATTCGACGGTTCCGACATAAAAGAATAAAAAAGAGGGGGGAAAGACATTCCACTGAGATCCTAATTAAAAAAAAAAAAAAAGAAAGGGGGATATGGCGAAATCGGTAGACGCTACGGACTTAATTGGATTGAGCCTTAGTATGGAAACCTACTAAGTGAAAACTTTCAAATTCAGAGAAACCCCGGAATTAATAAAAATGGGGCAATCCTGAGCCAACTCCTTTTTTCAAAAAAAAAAAAAAATAAGGGTTCAGAAAGCAAGAATAAAAAAAAAAAAAAAGAAAGGAAAGGTGCAGAGACTCAAAGGAAGTTGTTCTAACAAATGGGGTTGACTGTGTTGTGTTCTTATAATAATTCTTCCGTCAAAACTTCAATAAAAAAAAGGGTAAAGCATATACGTAGTGAACTATATCAAATGATTAATGACAACCCGAATCCGTAATCTGTATTTATATATATATATATAATCTGATAATCTGAATTATATTTTATATAATATGAATATGAAATATATATTATAAAATAGATAATTCTATCTAAATAAAAATTTTAGAATATGAAATGAAAAAATTTATATTAAAAAAAGGAAGAATTGTTGGGTTATGAATCGATTCCAAGTTGAAAAAAGAATCAAATATTCATTTACTCCATAGTCTGATAGATCTTTTGAAGAACTGATTAATCGGACGAGAATGAAGATAGAGTCCCGTTCTACATGTCAATACTGACAACAATGAAATTTATAGTAAGAGGAAAATCCGTCGACTTTAAAAATCGTGAGGGTTCAAGTCCCTCTATCCCCAAGAGCTTATTTCACTCCCTAACTAGTTATCCTTTTTTTATTAACAGTTTGAAGGTGGCTATGCTCCTCATTTTTTTGTTTTCAATTTCAAAAGGGCTAAAGGCTCCGGACGGAAATGCTTTTCCCCTATCACAAGTCTTGTGATATACGTACAAATGAATATCTTTGAGCAAGGAATAATCATTTGAGTGATTCACAATCAATATCATTACGCGTACTAAACCTTAAATAAACTTAGAGACAAAGGAAACAAAGTCCTTCTTTTTGAAGACCAAAGAAATTACGGCACCTAGATAAGCCTTTGTAATACCTTTCGTCCTTTTAATTGACATAGACCCGAGTTCTCTATTAAAATGAGTAGATGTTGCGCCAGAAGGGGGAATGGTCGGGATAGCTCAGCTGGTAGAGCAGAGGACTGAAAATCCTCGTGTCACCAGTTCAAATCTGGTTCCTGGCACATGATTAATTTTTTGACGAGTATCCATTCTAGAAATTAACCAATATGGATTGATGTACATATTCATTAATAGTCGAGATCATGACACATACGTAAGTTATTTATTTAGTTATCGCGCAATATACCCCATCTATTTTTTAGATAGATGGATAAATAGTTTTTAAAATAAAGAATTTCATTATGTTTTCTTTTTTTTTTTTCATATTGTGTCTCCTCTCATGCAAAATGAATAGATTTTTAATACTTCATACATATTCCAAAAGGTTACATTAGTTAGTTGAAATGCCCAAAAAACTAAGAGGAGGGGGGTACCGGTATGGTGACCCCCTCCTCGTCCGGTATAGCGGCCCCCTCCCCGATCGAATGACGGGGGGGGGGGTTGTTAATTCTACGGCAGCCCATACACCGCAGAATACCCACCGTGTACTTGTAAGTTTTTTCTTTTACCGGGGGGGGGTTGTCAATTCTATGGAAGCCCATACACCACAGAATCGGACACCCGCACCCCCCCCCCCCACCCCATATCTTTTTCCATTTCTTCATACATTATATGACTTTCTGTAGCCCGTCTAAGTAAGTGATTATGCGCGGTACAAAGCTCATGATGGAGAACTTTTTAGTTCACTCTATCGACCCTTAGCTCATCCAAAAGAAAACTTTTTAGAATCTCAATGAATTCTAAATTTTTCGTTTCTTTTTTTATCCACCCACAGTACCAGCGGTACATCGATTACTCTATTTAATCTAGAGAAAAACATCCAAATTTAGATTAGATAGCAGAAGTTGTAGAAGTGAGGACTCGTTTCTTATCATTCAATAAGCATCTTGTATTTCATAAAAATTGGGGACAATATAATCCTTACGTAAGGGCCATCCTATCCAACTTTCGGGCATTAAAATACGTTTC